CTTTGAACTCACTCACCCAATCCAAAATCCTTCAATTCTCAAAAGAGAATATAAGAAATCATACTTTTATACAATATCTTATATCTTAATTAAATTATATATAATGATCAATCAATTCCAGTTTAATTCTATATCTACACGTGGTAAAATCCTATCAACAATATATTAGATAGATATGTATTTGCACTGGAATTGACGAATAACCAAGACTCGTATTAGTGTTGATTAGTGCATAATAGAAATCTAAATGGGGCGTGGCCAAGTGGTAAGGCAACGGGTTTTGGTCCCGCTATTCGGAGGTTCGAATCCTTCCGTCCCAGAGCACCCGGAAAACAATTGCTTTTTTGAGCAAGACTCTGTTTAAGAGTGGAGTAGTGGATAGAATATGATTCTTGTTTCTTATTTTTACTGATTGTTCTCTGAATCATATTTTTTTGCAAACTCAATTGTGTTCCAATGATACAGAGATGTAATTTAATCTAGATCTAGTATCTAGTTGTGATCCAGGTCAGATGGGAACATAGATCCACACCTGTTTGACTAAAAAAATAGTAGGACGGCGTATCATTATCATTGTATGCCCATACCTCTCCTATTCATATTGAATGAAGTTAATTACTCAGAAATTAGGTACCCTATCTTTTTTTATTTTGATGGTCCTTGACCTACGAAGGAACAACCCCCATATTCCCTATCTTTTATTCCCTCTCCCTTAAACTTAAATGATGTAGCCAAATTATTAATTCTCTTTGTCTTTGGATTTAAAAATAGGAGAGGAGTTTCTTGGTACTAATTTGAATTAAATTTGAATTAAATCAAGGGGATTAAGCCATTGAGTGTTGGGGTAAAATCAAAAATAGGAATAACGCCTTAATATCATATGGACCCTTTTTTTTATGGTTGATCATCCCCATCATTCCCCTAGCATTGGGGGGTTCGATAGAACTTAATCGGTACCCGTTTTTATATATTTATCTGTCTGAATCTCATTAACAAACGATCAAGTAAATTACATATGTAACAGATCCATATTTCTTTGAACCGTGTTTTTAGGCATTTTTGTGTTTGGATCGACTAAAACTAGTTCTAAATCGTTGTAACATTTGAGGCGAGAGGTCGTTCATACATTCTATTAAATTTGATTTATTTTCTGGATAAGGTTACAAAAGTTACAGAAAACTTTACATATAGTATGTATTATTATCATTCCATTTCAATAACAATGGTGGTTTTATTTTTGTTAAAAAGATTTGTGATCCCTTAAATTTGACTAGTCAATTATAGAATATCCAGAATTAAATTACTTCTAGTGACAATTGTAGTGACAATTGTTCAGTTTATCTGATAAATATGGGATTAATAAATTATTGCTGAGACGTTTTCAGAAAATAGCTACCCATCCATATACAAGGACAAAAGTAAAGTATAGATTCTTATTTACCGATCGAACCAATGACTATTCATGATTCCATAATTGAATCAATTACATACTGGTTCCAAACTAGAGGAATGTTATGTTATGGTAAAACTTCGTTTGAAACGATGTGGTAGAAAGCAACGTGCGACTTGAAGGACATGATCAGCTGTGGATGTAAGAATCCACCATTTTATTAAGAATAAAAGTGCTCTTGGCTCGACATCCTTTGTTCTGTTCGACTAGAACCCACCTGTTTTTTTCTTGGGTTGTAATGTAAAAGGTAACATAGTATATGATGGAGCTCGAGTAGAAAGTATGGATTCATTTCTCAAGGGCAAGGGTCTAGGGTTAGTATCAATGAATAAGTTTGAACAACTTCGTAAGTATAGCTTCGATATAGAAATCGAAAGGATTCAATTCGAGAAAGTTTCAAATCCAAAAGGAAAATTTGTTGGACTTGGTAAAACTTTTTCAATCAAAAGTGCAACACACGCGAATCAACCGTTCTGATGATTCTTTGATAGAAAGAAATCACAAAAAAAGGTATGTTGCTGCCATTTTGAAAGGATTAAGGATCACCGAAGTAATGTCTAAACCCAATGATTCAAATAAAAGATACAGGATCCTGGAACAAGTAAACACCTTTTTTCATTGTCTCAACAACTAAGTCTGAAGAATAAAAAAAAACAGATTCTAAACGAGATAAGAAAGGGACTAGAGACCACTCAAAAAATGAAATGAAATGGCTTAAGGGTTTTCTTTGAGCTATTTGAGAGTTATCCCACTTGAGTTATGAGTACAATTTTTTGCTTTCCTAAACGGAAAAAAAAGACTTTAATCATTGATTTGATGATTTTATGGATCTATTTGCCATTAGAATTCTATATATATATAGACATAACTTCGAATCCTTTTTTCTCGAGCCGTACGAGGAGAAAACTTCTTATACGTTTCTAGGGGGGGTATTTTCATCTATCCCAATGAGCGGTCTATCGAATCATTGCAATTGATGTTCGATCCCGAAGAGAAGGGAGAGATCTTCGGAAAGTTGGTTTTTATGATCCGATAAAGAATCAAACTTATTCAAATGTTCCCGCTATTCTCGATTTTCTTGAAAAAGGGGCTCAACCTACAGGAACTGTTCATGATATTTCAAAGAAGGCAGAGGTTTTTAAGGAACTTCGCTTTAATCAAACGAAATTCAAGTAATTAAATATAAACAAATAGTATAACTTTTTCTTGGCTATTCCGCCTTCTGTTATTGTTCCCGTAGAATCCTACGTTCTATATGTTATATAACCACTTTATATCCATCTATTTTGTATCTATGTAGATTATCTACGTAGTGCCAATCCAACACCCGTCTTTAATATTTAAATTTTTAAATGGAAAGAAATTCCATTTTCACCATTGTATTCTTTTCGCAACATTTATATTGACAACAGTGTATCAAACAAATATAATTTGATCATGTATTAAGTATAAATCTATTTATTGCCGTCCCATAGGTTCGGTTTTTTATTTTACTTTAGTCAGCTGACGGGTTCATTGAATTCGCTGTGATACAATAATTCTTTATTTAAGTGAAAAAAAAATGAAATTCGAAATATAGATATAAATGTACAAATTGATAGACCCCTTTCATTTTTTTTTATTGTATTTTCATCGGATCTCTTCATTTTTATGTTCAGTTCAGAAGCTATTAAAAATTTCTATTTCTTTTTTTATTTTATTCTTTGTTCTTTTATTTTATTCTTAGTTCAATGTTTTGATTGTGTCATGCAATCAAATTGATTTATTTATTTTGACTGTATTGACATTTACACATCCTCATTTTTTTTTAGATTTTTGGGTTGCTAACTCAACGGTAGAGTACTCGGCTTTTAAGTGCGGCTAGGATCGTTTACACATTTTGATGAAGCAAGGGATTCGTCCATACCATTCGGTAGAGTTTGTAAGACCACGACTGATCTTGAAAGGGAATGAATGGAAAAAATAGCATGTCGTAGCAATGGAGAATCCTGCGAATATTGCATTCTTACCGGATCGGTACAAAGACTTGTTTGAAGTCTTTGAGCGGGACGGGACGAAACAAAATGAATTCAAAGTTGGGTCGAGTGAATAAATGGATAGAGCCCTCTGGCTCCAATTATAGGAAAACAAAAAAGCAACGGGCTTCCGTTCTTACTTTGAATGATTACCCGATCTAATTAGATAGACGTTAAAAATATATTAGTGCCTGATGCGGGAAAAGCTTCTCCTATGAGTGGATTGTCTATTTTTTTAATGAATCCTAACTATGTCGCTATTCTCCATTATTCAATTAATTGGAGATGAATGTGTAGAAGAAGCAGTATATTGATAAAGATAATTCTTTCCAAAATCAAAAGAGCGATTGGGTTTAAAAATGAAAAGATTTCTAACCATCTTGTTATCCTATAACGAACATAAACCTAGTAGATGAAAAAAAAGAGGATAGAGAGTCTGTTGATGAGCTTACCCATCTCCGAGGTATATATTCTTTTATTACTACCTTGTTTTGACCGTATCGCACTATGTATCATTTGCTAATCCAAGAAATCACCTATCTTTGGTTCAAATTTAATTTCAAATGGGGGAGTTTCAAGGGGATTTTGAACTCGATAAATTTTGGCAACAGGACCTCCTATATCCGCTTATTTTTCAGGAGTATATTTATGCACTGGCTCATGATCATGTTTTAGATAGATTCATTTTGTTGGATAATTTTGGTTATGATAATAAATCCAGTTCACTAGTGGTGAAACGTTTAATTAGTCAAATGTGTCAACATAATCATTTGATTATTTCTGCTAATGATTTCAACCAAAATCTATTGGTGGGGCATAACAAGAATTTATATTCGCAAATTATATCAGAGGGATTTGCAGTCATTGTGGAAATTCCATTTTCCCTAAGATTAGTAGCTTCTGTAGAAAGAAAAAAAAGAGTCAAATCGCAAAATTTACGATCAATTCATTCAATATTTCCGTTTTTAGAAGACAATTTTGTACATTTAAATTATGTGTCAGATATACTAATACCCTACCCCATCCATCTGGAACTCACGGTTCAAACTCTTCGCTCCTGGTTGAAAGATGTCTCTTCTTTGCATTTATTACGTTTCCTTCTCTATGAGTATCAGAATTGTAATAGGCTTAGTACTCCAACTCCAAAGAAATCCATTTCTATTGTTTCAAAAAGTAATCAAAGATTTTTCTTGTTTCTATATAATTCTTATGTATGTGAATACGAATCCATCTTCATTTTTCTTTGTAACCAATCTTCTCATTTACGATCAACATCTTCTGGAACTCTTTTTGAGCGAATATATTTCTATGTAAAAAGAAAGACTCTTGTAGAAGTCGTTTCGAATGATTTTCCGCCCGTGCTATGGTTGTTCAAAGATCCTTTGATGCACTATGTTAGGTATCAAGGAAAAGCGATTCTGGCGTCAAAAGGTAGGCCCCTTTTGATGAATAAATGGAAATATTACCTTGTAAATTTCTGGCAATGCCATTTGTCTGTATGGTCTAACCCAGTAAGGATCCATATAAACCAATTA